TAATTCCTATGAGAAATAAATGAAGTATTTTTTACAATATTGTTTATTTTATTTGTGTATTTGGTCTCATTAAAGTAAACTAACTCATTTAATTTAAATAAATGGTTGCTTTTATGAAGAATACTTATGTCTTTTCGAAATGTAATGACTAAAAGAGCTATTGATAATAATGATCCACATAAAAGAGCTGCATAGCCCAATACCATCATGCTTACATGCATCATCAACCATTGGGATTGTAAAGCAGGTACTAATATTGCGGATTGATGCATTTCAGTTAAAAGACCCGAAGTAGCAAAGCCTTGGGTAAAAATAGCACTTGGCGCGGTTATTGCGCTTAAATTATTTTTATGTTTTTTAAAATACGGAAGCATATTAATACTGGATAAACTCCACGAAAGAAAAATTAATGATTCATATAAATCACTTAATGGAAAATGTCGCGAATAAATCCACCGCGTGATTAATAATCCGGTTATACAGAAAAAGCTGGCTATCATGCCCTTTTCGGATGAATCATCTAGTCCTCCGATTTCATCCACTAATAAGGTTATAAAATATAGTGTAATTAAAATTGAAATAATAGAAAAGGATATATGAGTTAATATATGTTCGAAAGTCGAAAAAATCATATTATATATATATATTTTTAAGGGGGGAGTACCTTAATTATAATTACGGAATGCAGGGAGTTTAATTTCTGGAATTACTTAATAGGACTTAGTCTATCTCTTTTAGAAGTTTTAGAAGATAGATCCCATGCCGCCACTCGGACTCGAACCGAGATGCTCTAGCACTGCTTCCTAAGAGCAGCGTGTCTACCGATTTCACCATAGCGGCTTGCTCAAAATTATAATAACCTATTCATACTCAATCGTCGAGATTGAAGTAGTCAATTCATATTTAGGAACGATTAAAATTTAAAATTTAGGAATACAACGTCATTTAAATATGTGTTCACTAATAGAGTATATTTATCTGATTTTAGAATGTCAGTTATATTAAACTTAATAAAATAATAAGCTTACGCATAGTTTATCCTCTGTGGGAATAAGACTTTTTTGTTCTATCCCTAGATCCTAGAACTATCTAGGATCTAGGGATAGAACAAAAAAGTCATTCAGTTTCGATTCAGTTCTTATTCCGATTAGTCCAATGTTTGATTATTTATTTGTCGGCACAAAAAAACTTTTTGAATTCCCGGTCGAAAGAGATTTCGATAATGAAAAAGCTTTTAACGCTGCCCAATATCCCTTCTTTTTCCAAGAATTTTTACGAATCCGCTTTTTTGACATAGAAGTACGTTTTTTTGGAACTGCCATTCAAAAATCAAGAGATTACTCATTGTTATAGTTGGATGTGAAAGACATCTATTATCTAGTATTAATATAATATTAAATATTCAATAAAAACGAATCTTTATTTACTATTGATTATCCATCTAGTTCTTTATTTAGATAATACTACTTTGCTATAAAAAAGGCGAAAAAAGATTATATGTTATTAATTTTTTTTTACATTTATATTACATATAATTAATAAATTAGAACTTTCCGGACAAAAAAACGAATTCATACTATACTAATGGATTTATTTATATCCTCATAGTAAAAGCTCTATAGCTATAGTATCCAACGTACTATAGAAATAAAATTGGTTAAAGTTAAAAAAGCTTTTTTTCTGGATCTCCCGAAATAGCTTTAAATATATAACTATATTACTTAATAAATAATAAATAACTATTCACTTTGCACTAGTAAGGGTGATATCATTTAACCAATTGTAACTTCTTGATTTGAACGATTTGGTAAAGAATAAGACTACTTAAGAAGATTAAATTTTGGTCTTGCATCTCTAATCTATATATATATATATAGATTTCCTTTTTTTTGCGAAAGAGAGAAGATCCGGTGAATCGGAAAGAATTAATTAAAAATGAAAAAGGTTTTTCTTATGGAACATACATATCCATATGCATGGATCATACCTTTCGTTCCACTTACAGTTCCTGTCTTAATCGGAGTCGGGCTTCTCTTTTTTCCGACGGCAACAAAAAATCTTCGTCGCATGTGGGCTTTTCCTAGTGTTTTATTATTAAGTATAGTTATGATTTGTTCTGCAGATCTGGCTATTCAGCAAATAAATAGCAATTTCATATATCAATATGTATGGTCTTGGACTATTAATAATGATTTTTCTTTCGAGTTCGGCCACTTGATCGACCCACTTACTTCTATTATGTTAATATTAATTACTACTGTTGGAATTCTAGTTTTGATTTATAGTGATAATTATATGTCTCATGATCAAGGATATTTAAGATTTTTTGCTTATATGAGTTTTTTCAATACTTCCATGCTGGGATTAGTTACGAGTTCAAATTTGATACAAATTTATATTTTTTGGGAATTAGTTGGAATGTGCTCATATCTATTAATAGGTTTTTGGTTCACACGACCTATTGCTGCAAATGCTTGTCAAAAAGCTTTTGTAACTAATC